GCTAGCGTAGCTTAATATAAAGCATAGCACTGAAGATGCTAAGACGAGACCTAAGAAACTCCGCATGCACAAAGGCATGGTCCCGACCTTACTATCAGCTCTAGCCCAACTTACACATGCAAGTCTCCGCAACCCAGTGAGTATGCCCTCAATCCCCCTCCCCGGGGACGAGGAGCGGGCATCAGGCACAAATTTTAGCCCAGGACGCCTAGCCAAGCCACACCCCCAAGGGTATTCAGCAGTGATAAATATTAAGCCATAAGTGAAAACTTGACTCAGTCAGCGTTATATTGGGCCGGTAAAACTCGTGCCAGCCACCGCGGTTAGACGAGAGGCCCTAGTTGATATTTTAGCGGCGTAAAGGGTGGTTAAGGATAAACTAAATTAAAGCCAAATGGCCCCTTGGCCGTCATACGCTTCTAGGTGTCCGAGGCCCTATATACGAAAGTAGCTTTAATAACCCACCTGACCCCACGAAAGCTGAGAAACAAACTGGGATTAGATACCCCACTATGCTCAGCCGTAAACTTAGGCATCCGAGTACAATAAGATGCCCGCCAGGGTACTACGAGCATCAGCTTGAAACCCAAAGGACCTGACGGTGTCTCAGACCCCCCTAGAGGAGCCTGTTCTAGAACCGATAACCCCCGTCTAACCTCACCACTTCTAGCCAACCCAGCCTATATACCGCCGTCGTCAGCTTACCCTGTGAAGGGTACAGAGTAAGCAAAATGGGCATAACCCAGAACGTCAGGTCGAGGTGTAGCGCATGAGGTGGGAAGAAATGGGCTACATTTTCTGTACCAGAATATTACGAATACGCACTATGAAACAGTGCTTGAAGGAGGATTTAGTAGTAAAAGGGAAATAGAGTGTCCCTTTGAACCCGGCTCTGAGACGCGTACACACCGCCCGTCACTCTCCCCCGTCGAATCGCGTCTAAGATATATAACACACTAGTACTGACAAGGGGAGGCAAGTCGTAACACGGTAAGTGTACCGGAAGGTGCACTTGGATCAAACCCAGGGTGTGGCTGAGTTAGTTAAGCATCTCACTTACACCGAGAAGACGTCCATGCAAGTTGGATCACCCTGAGCCAAACAGCTAGCTCAACCACCTAATAACTAAACAATGTATATAAAACAAAATAAGCCTAACACCAAAAATTAAACCATTCTTTTACCTTAGTATGGGAGACAGAAAAGGTCACACCTGGAGCAATAGAAATAGTACCGCAAGGGAAAGCTGAAAGAGAAATGAAACAACTTATATAAGCACAAAAAAGCAAAGATTAAATCTTGTACCTTTCGCATCATGATTTAGCCAGTATACCCAAGCAAAGAGACCTTTAGTTTGAAACCCCGAAACCAGATGAGCTACCCCGAGACAGCCTATTAAGGGCCAACCCGTCTCTGTGGCAAAAGAGTGGGAAGAGCTCCGGGTAGAGGTGACAAATCTACCGAACCTGGTGATAGCTGGTTGCCTAAGAAGTGAATAGAAGTTCAGCCTCGTGCTCCCCTGATCGAAAGATATAGAAAAGATGCTAAAGGGCAATACACGAGAGTTAGTTGAAGGGGGTACAGCCCCTTTAACAAAGGACACAACCTTTCCAGGAGGATAAAGATCATAATACATAAAACATCCTGTTCTAGTGGGCCTAAAAGCAGCCACCTAAACAGAAAGCGTTAAAGCTCAGACAGAAGCAAGTTTATTATTCCGACAAGAAATCTTACTCCCCTAAGTTCTATTAGGCCAGCCCATGCTCACATGGGAGAGACTATGCTAAAATGAGTAACAAGAAGGCCTGCCCTTCTCCGAGCACAGCTGTAAGCCAAATCGGACCAACCATTGGCAATTAACGAACTCAACCCAAGAGAGCAATGTGGATTATAATAAGACCGAGAAGAACCCACAGCAATTCATCGTTACCCCCACACTGGCGTGCTATTAAAGGAAAGACTAAAAGAAGGGGAAGGAACTCGGCAAACACAAGCCTCGCCTGTTTACCAAAAACATCGCCTCCTGCAACGCAACCAAGTATAGGAGGTCCAGCCTGCCCAGTGACGATAAGTTTAACGGCCGCGGTATTTTGACCGTGCAAAGGTAGCGTAATCACTTGTCTCTTAAATGGAGACCTGTATGAATGGCCAAACGAGGGCTTAACTGTCTCCCCCTTCCAGTCAGTGAAATTGATCTATCCGTGCAGAAGCGGGTATAATAATACAAGACGAGAAGACCCTTTGGAGCTTAAGGTACAAAAATCAACCACGTCAAGCAACTTTTTAAAGAGCAAAAACTTTGTGGATTATGACATTTTTACCTTCGGTTGGGGCGACCACGGAGGAAAGAAGAGCCTCCAGGTGGACTGGGAAAATACCCTAAAGCTAAGGGAGACATCCCTAAGCCGCAGAACATCTGACCAAACATGATCCGGCTATTAAGGCCGATCAACGAACCAAGTTACCCTAGGGATAACAGCGCAATCCTCTCCCAGAGTCCATATCGACGAGGGGGTTTACGACCTCGATGTTGGATCAGGACATCCTAATGGTGCAGCCGCTATTAAGGGTTCGTTTGTTCAACGATTAAAGTCCTACGTGATCTGAGTTCAGACCGGAGTAATCCAGGTCAGTTTCTATCTGTAACGCTGCTTCCCCTAGTACGAAAGGATCGGGGAAGGGGGGCCTATGCTTTAGGTACGCCCCACCCCTAATTTATGAAGACAAATAAATAAAGTAAAGGGGGGCCAAAATCCCAGCTGGCCGAAATAAGGACATACTGGGGTGGCAGAGCATGGTAAATTGCGAAAGGCCTAAGCCCTTTTAACCAGAGGTTCAAGTCCTCTTCCCAGTTCATGATAAACATCTTAGTTACCCATCTGATTAATCCCCTAGCCTACATTGTACCCGTGCTTCTTGCAGTGGCCTTCCTGACACTAATTGAACGGAAGGTGTTGGGATATATACAACTACGAAAAGGGCCAAACATCGTAGGACCGTATGGATTACTACAACCTATTGCCGACGGAGTTAAACTCTTCATTAAAGAACCCATCCGTCCCTCCACATCATCTCCGTTCCTGTTTCTGGCCACCCCTATACTCGCCCTTACTCTAGCGATGACCCTGTGAGCGCCAATACCTATGCCTCTTCCCGTCACTGACCTTAACCTAGGGATCTTATTTATTTTAGCCCTATCAAGTCTTGCGGTGTACTCTGTTCTTGGTTCGGGATGGGCATCGAATTCAAAATACGCACTCATTGGAGCCCTCCGGGCGGTGGCCCAAACAATTTCTTATGAAGTAAGTTTGGGATTAATCCTCCTCTCCGCAATCATTTTTTCAGGGGGCTACACCCTGCAGACGTTTAATACTGCCCAAGAGAGCATCTGATTATTTGTTCCCGCCTGACCCCTGGCTGCAATGTGGTATATCTCAACACTAGCCGAGACAAACCGGGCGCCCTTTGACCTCACAGAGGGGGAGTCGGAACTAGTGTCAGGCTTTAATGTGGAATATGCGGGCGGACCCTTTGCACTATTTTTCCTGGCTGAGTATGCTAACATTCTTCTGATGAATACCCTCTCAGCCGTTCTGTTCCTTGGGGCATCACACATCCCCAGCGCCCCACAGTTTACAACCATTAACCTCATAATTAAGGCTGCACTTCTCTCCGTTGTATTCTTGTGAGTGCGGGCCTCGTACCCCCGGTTCCGATATGATCAGCTCATACATCTTGTGTGAAAGAGTTTTCTGCCCCTAACGCTTGCCTTCGTACTATGACACACTGCCCTGCCCATTGCGTTGGCGGGACTCCCCCCACAACTATAGCCAAGGAATTGTGCCTGAGCACCTAAGGACCACTTTGATAGAGTGATTTACAGGGGTTAAAATCCCCTCGATTCCTAGAAAGAAGGGAATTGAACCCATACTCAAGAGATCAAAACTCTCGGTGCTTCCTTTACACCACTTTCTACTGGGCGGGGTCAGCTAATTAAGCTTTCGGGCCCATACCCCGAACATGACGGTTAGAATCCTTCCCCCACCAATGAATCCATACGTGCTTGCAATTCTATTATCTAGCCTAGGACTAGGGACCACTTTAACTTTTATTGGCTCCCACTGACTTATGGCCTGGATGGGATTGGAGATTAATACGTTAGCGATTACCCCCTTAATAGCGCAACACCATCACCCTCGTGCGGTGGAGGCCACTACAAAATACTTCTTAACCCAGGCCACTGCAGCAGCTATGATTTTATTCGCAAGCACAACGAACGCCTGAACAATAGGCCAATGAGCCATCGACGACCTATCGGATCCTCTTGCCAGCACAATATTTATAGCTGCCCTTGCACTTAAAATCGGTCTAGCACCCGTTCACTTTTGGATACCAGAGGTTATACAGGGCTTAGACTTATTAACAGGCCTCATCCTCTCCACCTGACAAAAACTTGCCCCATTCGCACTTATTCTACAAACAGCACACACCGTCGACCCACTGCTGCTTACAACACTTGGAGTTATATCCACACTAGTGGGCGGCTGGGGTGGGCTTAACCAAACTCAGCTGCGTAAAGTATTAGCATACTCCTCAATCGCTCATATGGGTTGGATAGTGATTGTAATTCAATACGCCCCTCACCTTACTCTCCTTGCCCTGGGAACATATATTATTATGACCTCGGCAGCATTCCTGACCCTGAAGATGTTGATGGTAACTAAGGTTAATACGCTCGCAACAGCCTGATCAAAGAGCCCCGTGCTAGTCTCAGCAGCTGCCCTTGTTATACTCTCCCTGGCAGGCCTCCCACCACTCACGGGATTTTTACCAAAGTGAATAATCTTACAAGAGCTGACCAAGCAGGACCTTCCTATCGTCGCCACAACTATGGCCCTCACTGCGCTGATTAGCCTGTACTTCTACCTACGACTTTGCTACGCAATAACCCTTACAATCTCCCCCAGCGTGGTCACCTCAACCACCCCTTGGCGAGCCCGTACAGCCCAAACCTCACTCCTCCTCGCCGTGTTTACAGTCGGTACCCTGGGATTGTTGCCCATAACCCCAGCCATCTTAATACTTATCACCTAGGGGCTTAGGATAACATTAGACCAGAAGCCTTCAAAGCTTTAAGTAGAAGTGAAAATCTTCTAGCCCCTGATAAGGCCTACAAGGAATTAACTTGCATCCACTGATTGCAAATCAGACACTTTTATTAAGCTAAGGCCTTACTAGATGGGAAGGCCTCGATCCTACAAAGTCTTAGTTAACAGCTAAGCGCTCAAGCCAGCGAGCATCCATCTACTTTTCCCGCCGTCGCCTTCAGTAAGGCGGGAAAAGCCCCGGCAGAGTATTAATCTACGTCTTCGGATTTGCAATCCAATGTGCTCTTCACCACGGGGCTGACAGGGAGAGGACTTAAACCTCTGTCTTCGGGGCTACAACCCACCGCCTAAACGCTCGGCTACCCTACCTGTGGCAATCACACGCTGATTCTTCTCCACCAACCACAAAGACATTGGCACCCTTTATCTCGTATTTGGTGCCTGAGCCGGAATAGTAGGGACCGCCCTAAGCCTCCTTATTCGGGCTGAATTAAGTCAACCCGGATCACTTCTAGGCGATGACCAAATTTATAACGTGATCGTTACTGCCCACGCCTTCGTAATAATCTTCTTTATAGTAATGCCAATTCTTATTGGAGGGTTTGGAAACTGACTTGTACCCCTTATAATTGGAGCCCCAGACATGGCATTTCCCCGAATAAATAACATAAGCTTCTGATTATTACCTCCGTCATTCCTATTACTACTAGCCTCTTCGGGCGTTGAAGCTGGGGCCGGAACAGGATGAACCGTGTACCCACCTCTTGCAGGGAATCTGGCCCACGCGGGAGCATCAGTAGACCTCACAATTTTTTCATTGCACCTAGCAGGTGCCTCATCAATCCTGGGGGCTATCAATTTTATTACCACAACTATTAATATAAAACCCCCGGCCATCTCCCAGTACCAAACGCCCTTATTCGTCTGATCTGTACTTGTGACCGCTGTACTTCTTCTTCTATCGCTACCCGTCCTAGCCGCCGGAATTACAATACTCCTCACAGATCGAAACCTCAATACTACATTCTTTGACCCGGCAGGAGGGGGGGACCCTATTCTTTACCAACACTTATTCTGATTCTTCGGCCACCCAGAGGTTTATATTCTTATTCTTCCAGGATTCGGAATTATTTCTCACGTTGTAGCTTACTACTCTGGTAAGAAAGAACCATTTGGCTACATAGGAATAGTCTGGGCTATAATGGCTATTGGCCTTCTAGGCTTTATTGTGTGGGCCCATCACATGTTCACAGTTGGAATAGATGTGGACACTCGTGCATATTTTACGTCTGCAACAATAATTATCGCAATCCCAACGGGTGTAAAAGTGTTTAGCTGGTTAGCCACACTTCATGGAGGGTCAATCAAATGAGAAACACCCCTACTATGAGCTCTGGGGTTTATTTTCCTGTTTACAGTCGGTGGGCTCACAGGAATCGTCCTATCCAACTCATCACTTGATATTGTTCTTCATGACACATACTATGTGGTCGCCCACTTCCACTATGTATTATCTATAGGTGCCGTATTTGCTATTATAGCAGCCTTTGTACACTGATTCCCCCTAATAACTGGATATACCCTCCACAGTGCCTGAACGAAAATCCACTTCGCGATTATGTTTATCGGGGTAAACCTTACATTCTTTCCGCAACATTTCCTTGGCCTGGCAGGCATACCACGACGATACTCCGACTACCCAGATGCATATGCCCTATGAAATACAGTATCGTCCGTTGGATCATTAATTTCTTTAGTGGCTGTAATCATATTCCTTTTTATCTTATGAGAAGCCTTCGCCGCCAAACGGGAAGTAATATCTGTAGAATTAACAATAACAAATGTAGAATGACTCCACGGCTGCCCTCCTCCTTATCACACGTTCGAGGAACCAGCATTCGTTCAAATTCAGTCAAATTAACGAGGAAGGGAGGAATTGAACCCCCGTATACTGGTTTCAAGCCAGCCGCATAACCGCTCTGCCACTTCCTTATAAAGACATTAGTAAAATGTAAATTATCCCACCTTGTCAAGGTGAAGTTGTGGGTTAAACCCCTGCATGTCTTAGCCTAAGGCTTAATGGCACATCCAACACAGCTGGGATTCCAAGACGCGGCATCACCCGTTATAGAAGAACTTCTTCACTTCCACGACCACGCATTAATGATTGTATTCCTGATTAGCACCTTGGTACTATATATTATTGTTGCAATAGTGTCCACTAAGCTTACTAATAAATATATTTTAGATTCTCAAGAAATTGAAATTGTGTGAACTATTCTACCAGCCGTTATTTTAGTACTGATTGCCCTACCTTCCTTACGCATTCTTTACCTTATAGATGAAATTAATGACCCTCATCTAACTATTAAAGCAGTGGGACACCAATGATACTGAAGCTACGAATATACAGATTATGAAAACCTGGGCTTTGACTCCTATATAGTAGCAACTCAAGACCTTACCCCAGGACAATTCCGACTACTGGAAGCAGACCATCGAATGGTTATTCCAATAGAGTCCCCTATTCGTGTCCTAGTATCCGCCGAGGACGTATTACACTCCTGAACCGTCCCGTCCCTGGGCGTAAAAATAGATGCGGTCCCAGGACGACTTAACCAAACCGCCTTTATCGCCTCACGCCTGGGAGTATTTTATGGACAATGCTCCGAAATCTGCGGAGCCAACCATAGCTTTATACCAATTGTAGTCGAAGCAGTACCACTAGAATTCTTCGAAAACTGATCCTTACTAATTCTACAAGACGCCTCGCTAGGAAGCTAAATATTGGACAAAGCGTTGGCCTTTTAAGCCAAAGATTGGTGACTCCCGACCACCTCTAGTGAAATGCCACAATTGAACCCCGGCCCTTGATTCGCAATTTTAGTATTCTCCTGACTAGTTTTCTTAATTATTATCCCAACGAAGGTCTTAAAACATATCTCACCGAACGAGCTAACACCAATAACTGCTGAAAAACACAAAACTGAATCCTGAGACTGACCATGATAGCAAGCTTCTTTGATCAATTTGCAAGCCCTTCATTCCTAGGAATCCCACTAATTGCCCTTGCAATTATGTTACCTTGGTCAATTTATCCAACCCCATCATCTCGATGAGTCGGTAACCGACTTATTACTGTCCAGGGGTCCATCATTAACCGGTTCGTTAGCCAGCTAATACTTCCTCTAAACGTGGGGGGCCACAAGTGAGCACTACTAATGGCTTCGTTGATAATCTTCTTACTAACAATTAATATGTTGGGCCTACTGCCATACACCTTCACACCTACAACACAGTTATCTCTTAATTTAGGACTTGCCGTACCTCTATGACTCGCCACAGTTATTATTGGAATGCGAAATCAACCAACAGCTGCCCTAGGACATCTCCTGCCAGAAGGAACACCTGTGCTATTAATCCCAGTATTAATTATTATCGAAACAATCAGTTTGTTTATTCGACCATTAGCCTTAGGGGTACGACTTACAGCCAATCTGACTGCAGGCCACCTACTTATTCAACTCATTTCTACAGCTGTACTTGTTCTTCTGCCAATCATACCAACAGTAGCGGCTTTAACTGCCACTGTTCTATTATTATTAACTCTGTTAGAGGTTGCAGTAGCAATGATTCAAGCCTATGTGTTTGTACTTCTTTTAAGTCTATATTTACAAGAAAACGTTTAATGGCCCACCAAGCACATGCCTATCACATAGTTGACCCAAGCCCATGACCACTAACCGGAGCTATCGCTGCCCTGCTAATAACATCCGGCTTAGCAATTTGATTTCATTTCCACTCAGTAACATTGATAACTTTAGGATTAATTCTTCTGCTTCTCACGATATACCAGTGATGGCGTGACATTATCCGGGAAGGAACCTTCCAAGGCCACCACACACCCCCAGTACAAAAGGGATTACGGTACGGGATAATTCTATTTATTACCTCCGAAGTATTCTTTTTCCTTGGATTTTTCTGGGCCTTTTACCACGCCAGCTTAGCGCCAACACCAGAATTAGGGGGGTGCTGACCTCCCACAGGAGTTACCCCATTAGACCCATTTGAAGTACCACTCCTAAATACAGCGGTACTACTAGCATCCGGGGTCACAGTAACATGGGCTCACCACAGCATTATGGAGGGGGAACGGAAACAAGCTGTTCAATCTTTAGGTTTAACAATTCTGTTAGGACTCTACTTCACCTCCCTCCAGGCCATAGAATACTATGAAGCACCTTTTACGATCGCAGATGGAGTCTACGGCTCAACATTCTTTGTAGCTACCGGGTTCCACGGACTTCACGTTATTATTGGGTCAACCTTCCTAGCAGTATGCCTTCTACGCCAAATCCAATACCACTTTACATCTGAACACCATTTTGGCTTTGAAGCCGCTGCCTGATACTGACACTTTGTTGACGTAGTTTGACTATTCCTTTACGTATCTATCTATTGATGAGGCTCATAATCTTTCTAGTATTAAAGTTAGTACAAGTGACTTCCAATTACACAGTCTTGGTTAAACCCCAAGGAAAGATAATGAATTTAATTATTACTATTCTAATTATTACTATAGCCCTGTCCTCAATCCTAGCTACAGTGTCTTTCTGACTACCACAAATGACTCCAGACGCAGAGAAGCTATCACCATACGAATGCGGGTTTGACCCCCTGGGCTCCGCCCGACTACCATTTTCCTTGCGCTTCTTCCTGGTAGCAATTCTGTTTCTACTTTTTGACCTGGAAATTGCTCTCCTCCTCCCGCTGCCGTGAGGGGACCAACTCAACAGCCCTACTGAAACACTCTTCTGAGCAACAATAGTTCTAGTTATGTTAACCCTTGGGTTAATTTATGAGTGGACTCAGGGCGGCTTAGAATGAGCGGAATAGCGGGTTAGTCCAAAGTAAGACCTCTGATTTCGGCTCAGAAGATCGTGGTTCAACTCCATGACCCTCTTATGACACCCGTACATTTTAGCTTTAGCTCAGCATTCATTCTAGGCTTAATAGGCCTAGCATTCCACCGAACCCACCTGCTCTCAGCACTCCTTTGCCTAGAAGGAATAATATTATCACTATTTATTGCACTGGCACTATGGACTCTACACTTCGAGTCCACAGGATTTTCAACTGCCCCCATACTTCTTTTAGCCTTCTCTGCTTGCGAAGCTAGTACCGGCCTGGCACTACTGGTTGCTACTGCTCGCACCCACGGGACTGACCGACTGCAGAACCTTAATCTCCTGCAATGTTAAAAGTACTGATTCCCACTATTATAATATTTCCAACAATCTGATTAGCTTCCCCTAAATGACTGTGAACGACTGCGGCCACACATAGTCTCCTAATTGCCCTCATAAGTCTGGCATGATTAGGGTGAATATCTGAAGCCGGATGGACCTCGTCCAACACATATTTGGCCACAGATCCATTATCGGCCCCTCTCTTAGTACTCTCATGCTGGCTACTACCACTTATAATCCTAGCCAGCCAGAACCACATCACTCCCGAACCCATTAGCCGGCAACGTTCGTACATTATATTGCTCACCTCGCTACAGGCTTTTCTTGTCATGGCCTTTGGAGCCACAGAAATCATTTTATTTTATATTATATTTGAAACTACACTCATTCCAACCCTTATTATTATCACCCGATGGGGTAACCAAGCCGAACGCCTCAATGCAGGGACCTACTTTTTATTTTACACTTTAGCAGGCTCACTCCCACTTCTAGTCGCCCTTCTCCTTCTTCAACAATCCACTGGCACGCTATCAATGTTAGTGCTTCAATATTCCCAACCTATAGAACTCAGCTCTTGGGGCCACATAATTTGATGAGCTGGCTGTCTGATCGCATTTTTAGTAAAGATGCCCCTGTATGGTGTTCATCTTTGACTCCCAAAAGCACACGTAGAAGCCCCTGTAGCCGGATCGATAGTACTAGCAGCGGTCCTCTTAAAGCTAGGGGGATACGGTATAATACGTATAATAATTATGCTAGACCCCCTGTCAAAGGAACTAGCCTATCCATTCATTATTTTGGCCCTCTGAGGCATCATCATGACCGGATCAATTTGCCTTCGACAAACGGACCTAAAGTCACTAATTGCCTACTCATCTGTAAGCCATATGGGATTAGTAGCAGCAGGCATTCTAGTTCAAACCCCATGAGGCTTTTCAGGCGCAATCGTATTAATGATTGCTCACGGACTAGTCTCCTCAGCATTGTTTTGTCTAGCTAATACCGCGTACGAGCGAACGCACAGCCGGACAATAGTCCTTGCCCGAGGACTACAAATGATTTTTCCACTGGCTGCAGTGTGATGATTCATCGCCAATCTTGCGAACCTAGCACTACCCCCCCTGCCAAACCTAATAGGTGAACTTATAATTATTACAACACTATTCGCCTGATCCCCATGAACAATCTTTATTACCGGATTAGGAACACTGATTACAGCCAGCTACTCCCTGTATATGTTCCTTATATCACAACGAGGTCCGACCCCAAATCACATTATGGGCCTACAACCATTCCACACCCGAGAACACCTATTACTGACCATACACCTGGTCCCTGTTATTCTATTGGTAGCAAAACCAGAAATCATGTGGGGGTGGTGTAATTGTAGGCATAGTTTAACTAAAATATTAGATTGTGATTCTAAAGACAGGGGTTAAAACCCTCTTGCTCACCAAGGGAGAACAGAAAATAGTAAGTACTGCTAATCCTTACCTTCCACGGTTAAAATCCGGGGCTTCCTTGTGCTCTCAAAGGATAATAGTTCATCCATTGGTCTTAGGAACCAAAGACTCTTGGTGCAAGTCCAAGTGGAAGCTAAAATGACACTAATTGTACATACATCCCTCCTTCTAATTTTCTTCGTACTGATTTACCCACTACTCACCACATTAAACCCCGCCCGAGGGATATGTGATATGCCAGAAATGACCAAAACTGCGGTTAGCTCCGCATTCTTCATTAGCCTTTTACCACTGATAGTATTCCTTAACTTAAAGACAGAGGGCGTCATCACAAATTGGCAATGAATAAGTACCCAAACATTTGATATTAACGTCAGCTTTAAGTTTGACCACTATTCGCTGATCTTCGTCCCAATTGCCTTATATGTCACCTGATCAATTTTAGAGTTTGCACTATGGTACATACACTCTGATCCCAACATTGACCGGTTCTTTAAATATCTCCTTATGTTCTTGGTAGCTATAATTGTATTGGTCACAGCTAATAATATGTTTCAACTATTTATCGGCTGAGAGGGGGTAGGCATTATGTCCTTTCTACTTATCGGATGGTGGCATGGCCGGGCCGATGCTAATACAGCAGCCCTTCAGGCTGTTATTTATAACCGGGTGGGAGATATTGGACTAATTATGACTATAGCCTGGTTTGCAACAAACCTTAACTCCTGGGAGATCCAACAAATTTTCACTTTATCGAAGGACTTTGACATAACAATTCCTCTGATAGGCCTCATCCTAGCAGCAACCGGAAAATCAGCCCAATTTGGCCTCCATCCATGGCTTCCGTCTGCCATGGAGGGCCCTACGCCAGTGTCTGCCCTACTTCACTCGAGTACTATAGTTGTTGCAGGCATCTTCCTCCTGGTTCGTCTCCACCCCCTCATAGAGAATAACCCTCTGGCCTTGACAACCTGCCTCTGCCTTGGGGCATTAACCTCACTATTTACAGCCACCTGCGCGTTAACCCAGAATGACATCAAGAAAATTGTAGCCTTTTCAACATCAAGCCAGCTAGGCTTAATGATAGTTACTATCGGTCTAAATCAACCTCAGCTAGCATTCCTTCACATCTCTACTCACGCCTTCTTTAAAGCTATACTGTTCCTGTGCTCGGGGTCAATTATCCATAGTCTAAACGACGAGCAGGATATCCGCAAAATGGGAGGCCTATTCAATATTATGCCCGCCACTTCGACCTACTTCACCATCGGTAGCCTAGCCCTGACGGGAACTCCTTTCCTGGCCGGGTTCTTCTCAAAAGACGCAATTATTGAAGCCCTCAACACCTCTTATCTTAACGCCTGGGCCCTAACTTTAACACTAATAGCCACCTCATTCACGGCAGTCTACAGCCTCCGATTGGTGTACTTTGTAATTATAGGAACTCCACGATTCCTGCCCCTAGCCCCAATTAATGAGAATAACCCACTTGTGATTAACTCTATTAAACGGCTTGCCTGAGGAAGCATTATTGCTGGGCTTGTTATTACGCAGAACTTTCCCCCAATAAAGGCACCTGTCATAACAATACCTGTACTATTAAAAGTAGCAGCCCTTGTAGTTACTATTGCGGGACTATTAGTAGCCCTAGAACTGGCTAACATGACCAGCAAGCAAGTAAAGGTTGTCCCCACAATCCCTGTGCATCATTTTTCAAACATATTAGGGTTCTTTCCTACAACTGTTCACCGCCTTCTCCCCAAAGCCAAACTCACTCTAGGACAATCGGCCGCCACTCAACTCGATAAAACATGGCTTGAAGCCATCGGGCCAAAAGGCCTGGCATTAACACAAGCGACTATGGCGAAGGTTACAAACAATATTGCACGGGGAATAATCAAGACCTACCTTACCATCTTCCTCCTAACCCTGGTACTGGCTATCATTCCTGTACTCCTTTAAACCGCACGGAGAGTTCCGCGACTTAAGCCGCGAGTTAATTCTAAAACAACAAGCAGTGTTAAAAGCAGCACCCACGCGCAAGAAACTAGCAAGCCTCCCCCAGACGAATATATTACAGCTACGCCACTAATGTCGCCGCGTAAAGTAGAAAATTCTTTTAACCCATCCACGGCTACCCATGAACCCTCGTACCAGCTCCCCCAGAGAAGCCCTCCTCCTAAACTGACCCCTACCAGATAAATTAAAACATAACCTAGAACAGAGCGACTTCCTCAGGCTTCTGGGAAAGGTTCAGCAGCCAGGGCTGCTGAGTAAGCGAAGACTACCAGCATTCCCCCTAAATAAATTAAGAAGAGCACCAACGATAAGAAGGAACCTCCGTGGCCAATCAAAACTCCACATCCAACCCCAGCTGCAACTACCAGACCAAGCGCAGCAAAGTATGGTGTGGGATTAGAGGCGACAGCGACTAGACCTACAACCAGAGCTATTAATAATAAAAACATAAGATACGTCATAATTCTTGCTCAGACTTTAACCGAGACCAATGACTTGAAGAACCACCGTTGTTATTCAACTACAAGAACCATCATGGCAAGCCTACGAAAGACTCACCCCCTTATTAAAATTGCTAACAGTGCACTAGTTGACCTGCCAGCACCATCAAACATTTCAGCATGGTGGAACTTTGGATCCCTCCTAGGACTATGCCTAGCTGCCCAGATTTTAACCGGCCTATTCCTAGCCATGCACTACACCTCAGACATTTCAACCGCATTCTCATCAGTAGCCCATATCTGCCGAGACGTAAATTACGGCTGATTAATTCGCAACATGCATGCTAACGGAGCATCATTCTTCTTCATCTGTATTTACATACATATCGCCCGTGGTCTATATTACGGGTCTTACCTGTACAAAGAAACCTGGAATATCGGCGTGGTCCTTCTTCTTCTTGTTATAATAACAGCGTTCGTTGGCTATGTCCTCCCCTGGGGTCAAATATCTTTTTGAGGAGCTACAGTGATTACAAACCTCCTATCCGCTGTCCCGTATATGGGCGATGTTTTAGTACAATGGATTTGAGGTGGATTTTCAGTAGATAACGCCACGCTAACACGGTTCTTCGCGTTCCACTTCCTATTTCCATTTGTAATTGCTGCTGCAACCATCTTACACCTCCTATTTCTACACGAAACGGGATCAAACAACCCGATCGGACTGAACTCGGACGCGGACAAAATCTCTTTCCACCCATACTTCACGTATAAAGACCTTCTAGGGTTCGTAATCATACTTTTTTCACTTATAATGTTAGCACTGTTTTTCCCTAACTTGCTAGGTGATCCCGACAACTTCACCCCCGCCAATCCCCTGGTTACCCCTCCACACATTAAACCAGAGTGATATTTCCTGTTCGCCTACGCTATTTTACGATCGATCCCTAATAAATTAGGAGGGGTCCTTGCATTGTTATTTTCTATTCTGGTATTAATACTGGTCCCACTGCTACATACTTCCAAACAACGAGGACTAACATTCCGCCCAATTACTCAATTCTTATTTTGAACTCTCGTGGCAGACGTAATTATCTTAACCTGAATCGGGGGCATGCCAGTAGAACACCCATTTGTTATTATTGGACAAATCGCATCCGTCTTATACTTTGCACTATTTCTCGTTTTTATGCCATTAGCAGGATGGGTGGAAAATAAAGCACTGGAATTAACCTGCCCTAGTAGCTTAGTATAAAGCATCGGTCTTGTAATCCGAAGATCGGGGGTTAAATTCCCCCCTAGCGCCCACGTCGTGGCGAAGGGAGTTTGAGGCGGGGTCCTGGCCATCGCGGCCCAAAACAAGCTTCGGGAGCGAAACCTCGGCCCTTAGCACCCAGAGAAGAGAGATTTTAACTCTCACCCCTGGCTCCCAAAGCCAGAGTTCTGAACTAAACTATTCTCTGGGGATAAACATCCCTTTATGGTTTAGTACATATTATGCATAATTTTACAAGAATGTATTAATACATCTATGTATTATCACCAACTTATTATTTTAACCATAAAGCAAGTACTAAATTTTTAAGGTATACATAAGCATAATATCAAGACTCAGAAATAATATTATTTTAACATGAGTAATATATTAATCCCTTAAAATTTGACCTCAAATCTTTCCTCGAAATATCCAACTAAAATTGCATCCAATCAAATTAATGTAGTAAGAAACCACCAATAATTTACAGTAAGGTACATCATGCATGAGGGAATCAGGGACACAAAATGTGGGGGTAGCACACTGTGCACTATTACTGGCATCTGGTTCCTATTTCAGGAATATAACTGGAGTAATCCCCATTCGGATAATTATACTGGCATATGGTTGTGTAAGAGGTGTGGTCCATAAGTTTCATTACCCACCTAGCAAGCTTCTCTTATATGCATAAGGTTCTCTTTTTTTTTTCAATTCATTTGGCATCCCAGAGTGCAGGCTCAAAATACTGATTAAGGTTGAGCAATTTCCTTGTATGTGACAACAAATATTAATTATTATAAGACATAATTTAAGAATTACATTATATTTATTCAGGTGCATAACATATTTATCTTTGTTCAACTTATACTTACATAGTGCCCCCCTTTTGGTTTTCGCGCGTCAAACCCCCCTACCCCCCTACGCTCAGTAAATCCTGTTATCCTTGTCAAACCCCTAAAGCAAGGAGGATCCAAGAACGTACTAGCCAATGAGTTGAGGTAGAAATTGGCATCCGCATTATATATATATATATATATATATGTGCACCAATTTTTATTTGCCAAACTCATCGATGACCCCTAACCCCCTACTAAAATTTTGTAAAAAACAGCTCGACACTAAATATTCTGATATTATTTACTA